TATGATTGAGATTGATGATTAGGAACTATTTTATGATTAGGAACTATTTTATGATTAGGAACTATTTTATGATTAGGAACTATTTCGACTCAATATCAAATCGCGGAAAATGCAAATTATGTTTTGAAATTGCATTAGGGATTTCATGTAAATCCCCAGTATTTAGTATTTTTATTTTCAAACTGCTACAAGATCAACAATTCCATGAGCTTGGGCTTCTGTTGCTGACATAAAAACATCCCTTTCCATGTCTTCGGATACAACCCACAAAGGATTGCCCGTTCTTTGTACATAAACCTTTGTTAGGATTTCGCGAATTCTCAGTAGTTCTTCCACTTCCAAGATAAATTCCCCTGTTTGTGACTCATAAAAAGAACTAGCAGGTTGGTGAATCATAACCCTGATGAATTGATATAACATCATTAATGGTTCTTCTATCTCGCAAGATTGGGCGGGCTAAAGGGATAAAAAAATAACAAGAAAAAAAATTGAACAACCGTACGGGCATCTTTTGTGCATTGCATACGGCTCTGCAATGGAATTTACTCCTCCTATCTATCCCCTCCCCCTTCCATCGAAGAAAGAAATGGAATACATACAATTTAGATCGTGGAATAATCCATTTACCGTCCTTCTTTTCGTAAGAGTCAAAAAATACTATGATGGTTCTGTTGCTTTCTATATATTTATTTCGTCGGTGATTTAGCAATCCCAAAGTGTCTTTCTGATACGATTAAATAAGGAAATACTTTTTTTTTTTTTTTTTCATTTTCGTACTCTTTCTTTCATAAATATAAGAAAAAAGGCTTCCAGTGTGGAATAAAAACGGTTTGTGACGCTGAAATGTACTCCCGACACATAAGATCAAATCGGAAATAACCTTTGTTTCATACTACTATCTCGATACAAAATCTCATGTTCTGAAAAAACAATAATGGTTTGTTCATATCGAACTCAAAGTGCCATGCTATTATTACTTATTATTCATATTCGATATGGCGAAGGCATAGTCTTTTTTTATTTTTTCAAATAAAAACCATTGGCGCCAAGCGTGAGGGAATGCGAGACGTTTGGTAATTTCTCCCCCAACCAGAATGAAAGATCCCATTGAAGCAGCTAATCCTATGCATATTGTATGCACATCGGGTGGCACAAATTGCATAGTATCATAAATGGCTATTCCGGTTATTACCTCTCCGCCAGGAGAGTTTATAAACAAATAAAGATCCCTAGTATTATCTTCTATACTGAGATATACCATGAGACCAACAATTTGATTCGATATCTCGCTATCAACTTCTTGTCCTAAAAAAAGCAATCTTTCTCGATGAAGTCGGTTGATTAGGACAAAATTCTATCCCTTAGTAACCGTACGTGCACCTTTGGATGCATACGGTTCAAAAACAAAAATGGTGAAAACAAAAAGAATCAATGTGTCGATTCAAGTCTTATTTCTTTTTTTATAACAGATTTTTGTTTTTCTAATGAAGGGCTTCTTCCATTTTTCAAAAAACATGGGACCAAAAAAAACAAAAATTACTGAACTTAGTGAACTAACCTTCATTGATGTATTGTTTCATCGAAATTCAAATCACGATGTCATTTTCTTGTTCCTGAATGGACCCTTTCAATTCTTTTAGGTTCATGTTCTACTCCGGGTAAAGATCTGTCGGAATTCCATTTGCACATATAGGGCAAATGATCTCAGTACCACTTCTTTTTTCTACAACTTCTTTTTTTTTTATTCATTTCATACTTTCCCTCAGCTATTCAATGTATTCATCATACCCTTATTACATTGATTGGTAGTTTGAGATCATTTCTCTTTATTCCTCTTTTTAGATCATTTCTCTTTTTAGATCATTTCTCTTTTTAGATCATTTCTCTTCATTCCTCTATAGTAAACAAAACATAAAAATCTTTATGATAAAAACATAAAAATCTCTATGATAATGAGAAAAACATAAGAATATTTATGAGAAAAACATAAGAATATTTATGATACAAGTAATAATCGTACATATATTATATTATATTACTATATTACCAATTTGGTATTTTCTGAACGGAGCCTAGATACTTTATTTTAATTTTTATTTTTATTTTTATTTTATTTTATTTTATTTTCTCGGTCCAAGTCAACCATAAATTCTTCCAAATTGGTAATATGGATCCCAAATATAAATTGATCTAATTGCACTTCGCGCTCCGAATGATTGATGGTTCAATCAATATTTCTTAGGCGAAAGAGAGGATATCTCGATCGGGAGAGAGAACGGGTAAATCCCATATGACCCAATATGTCTGACAAGTCGCACTATATGTCAACCCAAACTGCATCTTCCTCTCCAGGACTACGAAAAGGTACTTTCGGAACACCAATGGGCATTAAATTAATGCAAAAAAAAAAAAAGCAAAAAAAAATGGTATACTATACTTCACTTTAATATGGAAACGTAACAATGGGTTTGTTGTCTTCATCATTTTTTTTTTTTTTTCTTTTTATTGTATTTTATACATATTAGACATAGATTGTAAGGTTCATAGAAGAAGATAGAATGAATAAAGAACCCATTTTAACGAATGGGGCGATCGTGTGAATGATAAACAAGTATCTATACATTCGTTCCCCCAAAAGGGCTCAATCCCCATTGCGTATTGGTACTTATCCGGTATAGAATAAATCTGCTTCTCTTTGTTCTTACGAACATAAATGTTCCCTTATTTTCAATAGGAACAGAATAAATATTAACCCTTTCTCATACAGAATCTACTGAAAAGATTAGGTACAGAGTATAGTCTTTTCCAATGCGATAAAGTTACATAGTTTCTATTTATTTTTGAAAAAGGGGTATTTCCATGGGTTTGCCTTGGTATCGTGTTCATACTGTCGTATTGAATGATCCCGGTCGATTGATTTCTGTCCATATAATGCATACAGCTCTAGTTTCTGGTTGGGCCGGTTCGATGGCTCTATACGAATTAGCGGTTTTTGATCCCTCTGACCCCGTTCTTGATCCAATGTGGAGACAAGGTATGTTCGTTATACCTTTCATGACTCGCTTAGGAATAACCAATTCATGGGGCGGTTGGAGTATTTCAGGAGGAACTATAACGAATCCGGGTATTTGGAGTTATGAAGGTGTGGCGGGGGCACATATTTTCTTTTCCGGCTTGTGCTTCTTGGCAGCTATCTGGCATTGGGTCTATTGGGACCTAGCAATATTCTCTGATGAACGTACGGGAAAACCTTCTTTAGATTTGCCCAAGATCTTTGGAATTCATTTATTTCTCTCAGGGTTGGCTTGCTTTGGCTTTGGCGCATTTCATGTAACAGGCTTGTATGGCCCTGGAATATGGGTGTCCGATCCTTATGGGCTAACTGGAAAAGTGCAATCTGTAAATCCAGCGTGGGGTGCGGAAGGTTTTGATCCTTTTGTTCCGGGAGGAATAGCCTCTCATCATATTGCAGCGGGTACATTGGGCATATTAGCGGGCCTATTCCATCTTAGTGTCCGTCCGCCTCAACGGCTATACAAAGGATTACGTATGGGCAATATTGAAACTGTACTTTCCAGTAGTATCGCTGCTGTTTTTTTTGCAGCTTTCGTAGTTGCTGGAACTATGTGGTATGGTTCAGCAACTACCCCAATCGAATTATTTGGTCCCACTCGTTATCAGTGGGATCAGGGATACTTCCAGCAAGAAATATATCGAAGAGTTGGTGCCGGACTATCCGAGAATCTGAGTTTATCAGAAGCTTGGTCTAAAATTCCCGAAAAATTAGCCTTTTATGATTACATTGGTAATAATCCAGCAAAAGGGGGATTATTCAGAGCAGGCTCAATGGACAGCGGGGATGGCATAGCTGTCGGGTGGTTAGGACATCCCATCTTTAGAGATAAAGAAGGTCGCGAGCTTTTTGTACGTCGTATGCCTACTTTTTTTGAAACATTCCCGGTAGTTTTGGTAGATGGAGACGGGATTGTGAGAGCCGATGTTCCTTTTAGAAGGGCAGAATCGAAGTATAGTGTCGAACAAGTAGGTGTAACTGTGGAGTTCTATGGTGGGGAACTCAATGGAGTCAGTTATAGTGATCCCGCTACTGTGAAAAAATATGCTAGACGTGCCCAATTAGGTGAAATTTTTGAATTAGACCGGGCTACTTTGAAATCTGATGGTGTTTTTCGTAGTAGTCCGAGGGGTTGGTTCACTTTTGGGCATGCTACGTTTGCTTTACTCTTCTTTTTCGGACACATTTGGCATGGCGCTAGAACCTTGTTCAGAGATGTTTTTGCTGGTATTGATCCAGATTTGGATGCTCAAGTGGAATTTGGAGCATTCCAAAAACTGGGAGATCCAACTACAAGAAGACAAGTAGTCTGATACAATACTACTCTGATATCTTTCTTCTCTATTTTCTTTTTTTGATTTGACATAGATATCAGAGAAATCTTGACTTGAATCACCATCTTTTCTTTGATTTTTTTTTTCTTTCTAATGATCCCAAATAAATAGGTGTGGAAGCTATAATTGTAAACCGCGATCGAATCTATGGAAGCATTGGTTTATACATTCCTCTTAGTCTCGACTTTAGGAATAATTTTTTTCGCTATCTTTTTTCGAGAACCGCCCAAGGTTCCGACTAAAAAAATGAAATGATTTTTCATTATATCAATTGAAGTAATGAGCCTCCCATACCCATATTGGGAGGCTCATTACTTCAACTAGTCCCCGTGTTCTTCGAATGGATCTCTTAATTGTTGAGAGGGTTGCCCAAAAGCAGTATATAAAGCGTACCCAGTAAAGCTTACAAGTAAACCAGATATAAAGATGGCAACTAGGGTTGCGGTTTCCATTTCTAGATAACTTCAAGATCACAATGGATCTACGATAAGATCGTTTATTTATTTATTTACAACTACAATGAAATGGTATACAAAGTCAACAGATCTTAAGCAATGATTAAATAGGATTTTTGGTATGGCTACACAAACTGT